GTCTAACAACAAAAGACAATTAGGGATTCATTGGAATTCTCACATTTAGTTGGAAGATACTTCTTTCGGATGGGTCACACCAATAGGATGAACCAAATGAGTTCTGCATCATGAACTTTGTACTGCGCACATTACTTAGACGGGTTCTAGAAAGGCATATAGGAAGGAATGGAGAAATCGAGAATAAAGAAATTTAATATGAAAGAAAAGCCAAAGAAATGAGATAATATCGGATTCTATTTCTTTGGATCTGAGCTGAATCTTGTCTATTTCAACCCCCCTAGATTCGGATTCTACTTTTGAGCCTTTCCACAATTAACTAATTTTACCTTTCTAATATGTATTACGTATTCAAATTCGTTTGAACAAGAGGAGAAAAAAAGAGGAGATAGAATCCAATTCTTTTAGATACTTTATCTAAGAAACTCTACCCATCTATGTTCTAGATGGGGTATATCTCGCTAAACTGGATAAAGCTATTATTCTAATCTAGACTATAAAAAAATATGTATGTGGATTCATATCAATTAATTAGAAATTCATTCTAGGGAAGAGAGACCCATACAAATTAATCATGTGCCAAGAACCAGATTTGAACTGGTGACACGAGGATTTTCAGTCCTCTGCTCTACCAACTGAGCTATCCCGGCTATTCCCAATCTCGATTGGAACCGCTAACATGAGGATTTAGAGTCCTTTCCGTAGTATCCTCATTTTATCATATAACTGGGGTCTATGTCAATTAAAAGGACAAAAGTCGATTAAAAAATTTTATCAAAGCCGGGGGATTTCTTCGATCTTCAAAAAGATGACTTTGTAAGTTTCAGTATGAGTAATGATATTGTATTGATCGGGAATCATTCAACTAGGGATTCCTTGCTCAAAGATGTTCATTTCTATGTGTATCATAGATATCAAATTGTGATAAGAGAAAGCCATTTACGCTTAGAAAAAAAATCCATTTCTAAAAGAATAGAGTGAATGAGAAAGATAAGGAATTTGGAACCGCTAAGGAAAGGGGGTCGGATAAATAGTTGGGGAGTTAAATAGTCTTTTTGGGGATAGAGGGACTTGAACCCTCACGATTTTTAAAGTCGACGGATTTTCCTTTTACTATAAATTTCATTGTTGCCGGTATTGACATGTAGAACGGGACTCTATCTTTATTCTCGTCCGATTAATCAGTTCTTCAAAAGATCTATCAGACTATGGAGTGAATGATTTGATCAATGAATATTCGATTCTTTCTTCAATGTAGAATGGATTCACACCAATTCTTCGATTTTTTATAGAAAAACTACGGATTCGGGTCGTCATTAATCATTTGATATAGTATTCAATACGTATGTATATACGTTTATCCTTCACTTCATTCTTTTTCTTTCTGAAGTTTCGATGTAAAGAGTCCTCTACGAACGCATTTAACTCCATTTGTTAGAATAGCTTCCATTGAGTCTCTGCACCTATCCTTTTTTTCTGAACCTTGGTTTGTTTTCAGAAAACAGGATTTGGCTCAGGATTGCCCATTTTTGTTAATTCCAGGGTTTCTCTGAATTTGAAAGTGATCACTTAGTAAGTTTCCATACCAAGGCTCAATCCAATTAAGTCCGTAGCGTCTACCAATTTCGCCATATCCCCCTTTCTTTTTGTTTTGAGATTAGGATCTCGTTGTGATTTCATTCCTTTTTATTTTTCTTTCATTTATACTGGAACCATTGAATTCATTAGATACCGATTCCTATCTCGAAAACGCGTTTTCTCCTCTTTGATTTTATTAACTATCTTCTATAGGAGACCCTTTTTTTGTCCAATCAAAAATGATTTTATCATTTCGGAATCCGCAATTCAATATAGATGGATATATACCCGATCTATATGTCTCGCTTCCTGTCATTTTGCCATTCAATTTGGAATACTTGAACGATCGATTCTTGTTTTTTATCTTCACTTTCCCCTGAAAGCCGAGGAATGTCTCATTAGTTATAACTAACCATTCCATTAAACAATTAGAATTTGAAATAAATATAGAATGAGAGATATATATAATATAGAATATAATATACAAATATAGAATATAATATAGAACTGTAATAAAAAGTATTTCAAATGCCAAAAAAAGAAATGAAAAAAAAAGAATATTTACCATTCAATTCAAATTGAAAATCAAAGAATATTAACAATATTTACAATCACTATTTAATAATATTAGTATTAGAATTGTGATAAATCGAAATTCTAGATCGCTATATTAATCCTTATGCTCTAGAATATTCAATAGAATATTGACTAGTTAATAACTAAGATTCCAATTCCAGTAGTTTAGTCAATTACTATGCATATAAGATTTCTGTGATGTGGGCCCGCTTAGCTCAGAGGTTAGAGCATCGCATTTGTAATGCGATGGTCATCGGTTCGATTCCGATAGCCGGCTTTTCCCTATTTTTTTTTTTCATTTTTTAGATGATTGATAATGTTCCTTTGAAATCAAAGAATATTGAAA